CTTATGACCTCCCCCTCGATGCCCTGCGGTAATGATTCCTCTGGCATTTCGTCCTTTACCACAATGACGCTTTCCATAAATCAAACGATTTCGTGAATTGGATTTCACTTGACTGTCTACGGCTCCATTGCGTGTGCTCGGGATAGAAGTTTTGTATAAATGTATCGCCATGCTATTTAGTGTTTTTTAATTTAAGTTCTTTTCTTTCTAAGAGGTGGAATAGAATAACCCGGTTGAAGCGTAATGATCATACGTTTGTAATGCTTTGTATGTCCCTTAATAGATCGCACTCTTCTACCCTTTACCTTTATCGGGAGTCTATGACTATTCATACCTATTACCTTGACACCAAAGAAGAGTTCGACCCATTGCTTTATTTCTGTTCTAGTTGATCCCGATTCGACATTAAAAGTATATTGATTTTTCCCCAATAACCGAATACTTTTGTCTGTAAATACTGCATTTTTTATTCCATTCATAAATATATTTGCTTCCCTATGAGTTCTAGTCTCAATAAGACTACTAGTTTTTTTATTGTTCATATATATTTTATCGAATATACCACATCAATTCGTTATGTATGGATGATGAGATTCCATTGATACAGATCTAATCATTCTTTATTTCTCTGATAGATTAGATGGTCTGGGTTCAAATCCTACTGAAAGGTCCAGTAGAGTACAGATCCGAAATTATTGAAATTAATTAAATTAATTATAAGAAATATATATATTTCTATATATATAAATTATTTAAATAATAATCTAATTGAAGTTTAGTCTTGTTTTAATTGAAGTTTAGTCTTGTTTTAATTGAAGTTTAGTCTTGTTTTTGGAGAGAGGTTTTCATTGGGGTGCATCCAGTAGGAATTGAACCTACGACTTCGCCAATTATGAGTTGGGCGCTTTAACCATTCAGCCATGGATGCTTCGGGGGAATCCTCGTACCTGGTGAATAACCAAATTCCAATTCAAGTGAAATCTTTTATATAAATCAATGCATTTAAAATTTAATAAAGGGGGTTGAAAAACAAATGCGTCAATTTAAACACTGGGTTTTCGAATTGAGAGAGATATTTAGAGAGATCCGGAATTCTCGTGATTTCTTATATTCAGGGACTCAAATAAATTCAGCGGTATCTTTCATTCACATTTTTTTCTATCAAGAGAGTTTTATCAAACTCTTGGACTCCCGAATTTGGAGTATCCTACTTTCACGCAATTCACAGGGTTTAACAAGGACAAGGAATCGATATTTCACGATCAATAATGTAGTATTCTTTGTAGTAGCGATCCTTCTATATCGTATTAACAATCGAAAGATGATCGAAAGAAAAAATTTCTATTTGACAGGACTTCTTCCTATACCTATGAATTCCATTGGACCCAGCAATGATAATAGATTGGAAGACTCAAAAGATTCAACCAATATCAATAGGTTGATTGTCCCGCTCCTGTATCTTCCAAAAGGAAAAAATATATCTCAGAGATCTTTTTTCTCTGATAGATGGTCAGAACTTCATCTGGATTCAAATCCTACTGAAAGGTCCAGTAGAGATCAGAAATTATTAAAGAAAGAAGAAGATGTTTCTTTTCTTTTTTCCAGGCGATCGGAAAATAAAGAAATAGAAAATATAGTCAAAATAAGTATGTATTTACAAAATACTGTCTCAATTCATCCTATTTCATCCGATGCAGGATATAATATGGTTACGAAGGATGAACTTGACAGTTCCAATAAGATTTCCTTATTGAAGAAAAACCCACTTTTTGGTTTATTGCATCTATTCCAGTACCGGAACAGGGGGGGATACATGTTACACCACTATTTGGAATCTGAAGAGAGATTTCACGAACTGGCGGATCTATTTAATCTATCAATAACCGAGCCGTATTTGGTGTATCATAAGCGATTTTCTTTTTCTATTGATTCTTTCAAATTGGATCCAAAACGATTCTTAAATGAGGTATTCAGGAATGAATCAAAAAAGAAATCTTTATTGGTTCTACCTCCTCTTTTTTATGAAGAGAATGAATCTTTTTATCAAAGGATCATAAAAAAATGGGCCCGCACCTCTTGTGGTAATGATTTGGAAAATTCAAAATCAAAAAGAGTGGTATTTACTAGTAACAACATAATGGAGACAGTCTATCAATATAGATTGATCCAAAATCTGATTCAAATACAATATAGTATCTATGGGTACATAAGAAATGTATGGAATCAATTCATTAAAAAGAATAGATTCGATTGCAACTTCGAATATGGAATTCAAAGGTATCAAATAGAAAAAGATACTATGAATCATACAACTATAATGAAATACACGATCAACCAACATTTATCAAATTGGAAAAAGAGTCAGAAGAAAAGGTTCGATCCTATTTTTTGGATTTCTCGAACCGAGGGATCCTTTAATAGGGATCCTAATGCATATAGATATAAATGGTCCAATAGGACCGAGAATTTCCAGGAAAATTTGGACCATTTCATTTCCGAGCAGAATAGCCGTTTTCAAGTAGTGTTTGATCGATTACGTATTAATAAATATTCAATGAATTGGTCTGAGGTTATCGACCAAAAAGATTTATCTAAGTCACTTTGTTTCTTTTTGTCCAAGTTTCTTCTCTTTTTGTCTAACTCACTTCCTTTTTTCTTTGTGAGTTTCGGGAGTATGCCCGTTCATAGGTCCCAGATCCACATCTATGAATTGAAAAGTCCGAATGATCCACTCTCTAATCAGTTGTTAGAATCAATAGGTCTTCAAATAGGTAATTTGAAAAAAAGTAAACCCTTCTTATTGGATGACTACCATACTTCGCAAAAATCGAAATTATTGATCAATGGAGGACCAATATCACCATTTTTTTTCAATAAGATACCAAATAGGATGACGGATTCCTATTTCTCAATGATATCTCACGGTCAAGACAATTGGTTGAATCCCGTGAAACCGTTTCATAGAAGTTCATTGATATCCTCTTTTTATAAAGCAAATCGACTGCGATTCTTGAATAATCCATATAATTTAGGCTTCCATTGGAACACAAGATTCTCTTTTTATGTGGAAAGGGCCCGTATTAATAATTATGATTTTCTGTATGGCCAATTCCTCAATATCTTGTTCAGTCGAAACAAAATATTTTCTTTGTGTGGCGGTAAAAAAAAACATGCTTTTTTGGAGAGAGATACTATTTCACCAATTGAATTACAGGTATCTAACATTTTAATACCTAAGGATTTTCCACAAAGTGGTCACGATAGAACTAGTTACTCGATCGCAGAAATTTATGGAACACCTCTAACAGAGGAAGAGAAAGTCCATTTTGAAAGAATTGATTGTCAACCTCTTTCAGATATGAATCTACCTGATTCAGAAGGGAAGAACTTGCATAAGTATCTAAATTTCAATTCCAACATGGGTTTGATTGAAACTCCATATTCTAATAAATATTTCCCATCCGAAAAGAGGAAAAAACGTAATCCTTATGTAAAAAAATTCCTTGCGAAAGGGGGGATGAATAGAACTTTTCAAAGATATAGTGTTTTTTCAACTCTCTCAAAATTGAATCGATTAAAAAGATATATACCATGGTTACTTACCTCGACAGGGTACAAATATCTAAATTTAATATTTTTAGATACTTTTTCAGACCTAGTGACGATACTAAGTAGTAGTAAAAAATTTGAAAAATTTATATCCATTTTTCATGATATTATGCATGGATCAGATATATTATCGGGAATTATTCAGAAAAAATTGTGTCTTTCACAATGGAATCTGATAAGTGAGATTTCTAGTAAGTCTTTCCATAATCTTCTTCGCGAAGAAATTTTTCATCGAAATAATGAGTCACCATCAACACATCTGAGATCGATAAATATTCAGGAGTTCTTCTATTCAATCCTTTTCCTTCTTCTTGTTACTGGATATCTCGTTTTTACACATCTTCTCTTTGTTTCTCGATTCTATGGTGAGTTACAGACAGAGTTCCAACAGGTCAAATCTTTTATGATTCCATCCTACATGATTGAGTTGCGAAAACTTCTGGATAGGTATCCTACATCGGGACTAAATTCTTTCTGGTTAAAGAATCTCTTTCAAGTTGCTACGGAACAATTAGGAAAGTTTATAGAAGAAAGACTAGGTTCTACTTCTGCCAGTGGTGGTGCCATTTATGAGGTCAAATCCATACGTTCTAAGAAGAAAGATTTCAATCTCATCGATCTCATAAGTCTTATACCAAATCCCATCAATCTAATAACTTTTTCGAGAAATACTAGACATCTAAGTCCTACAAGTAAATTGATATATTCCTTCATAAGAAAAAGAAAAAAGGTAAATAGTGATTGGATTGATGATAAAATAGAATCCTGGATCTCGAACAGTGATTTTATTGCTGATAAAGAAAGAGAATTCTTGGTTCAGTTCTCTACCTTAACGGCAGAAAAAGGGATTGATCAAATTCTATTGAGTCTGACTCATAGTGATCATTTAGAAAAGAATAACTCTGGTTATCAAATGATTGAACAACCGGGAACAATTTACTTACGATATTTAATTGACATTCATAAAAAGGATCTAATGAATTATGAGTTCAATCCATCCTGCTTAGCAGAAAGACGGATATTCCTTGCTCATTATCAGACAATCACTTATTCACAAACCCCGTGTGGGGCTAGTAGTTTTGATTTACCATTCAATAGGAAACCCTTTTCGCTCCGGTTAGCCCGACCCCTAGGAGGGGGTATTTTAGTGATTGGTTCTATAGGAACTGGACGATCCTTTTTGGTCAAATACCTAGCGAAAAACTCTTATGTTCCTTTCATTACAGTATTTCTGAACAAGTTCCTGGATAACCAGCCTAAGGGTTTTCATATTGATGAGAATGATAGTGAAGATAAAATTTTTGATGAGAAAGAGGGTACCATTTACAGTCTTTTACCTAGTAACGAGAGTCAGGATAGTTACTATAGTTACGATAGTGATGATAGTGAGGATAGTGAGGATTTCGACCGTGACCTTGATAGGAAGCTCAAGTTTATAACTATGAAGGATGTGCTAACTAGCGATCTTATACCGGAAATAGACCGATTTTTGATCACCCTTCAATTCGAATTAGCAAAAGCAATGTCTCCTTGTATAGTTTGGATTCCAAACATTCATGATCTGAATATGAATGAGTCCAATGACTTATCCCTCGGTCTATTCATGAACTATCTTTCTAGGGATAGTAAAAGATGTTCCACTACAAATATTCTTGTTATTGCTTCGACGCATATTCCTCAAAAAGTAGATCCCGGTCTAATCGCTCCGGATAAATTAAATAAATGCATTAAGATACGAAGGTTTCTTATTCCACAACAACGAAAGCACTTTTTTACTCTTTCATATACAAGGGGATTTCACTTGGAAAAGAAAATGTTCCATACTAATGGATTTGGGTCCATAACGATGGGTTCCAATGTACGAGATCTTGTAGCACTTACCAATGAGGCCCTATCAATTAGTATTATACAAAAGAAATCGATAATAGACACTAATATAATTAGATATGCTCTTCATAAACAAACTTGGGATTTGCGATCTCAGATAAGATCGGTTCAGGATCATGGTATCCTTTTCTATCAGGTAGGAAGGGCTGTTTCACAAAATGTACTTCTAAGTAATTGCTCCATAGATCCTATATCTATTTATATGAAGAAGAAATCATGTAACGAGGGGGATTCTTATTTATACAAATGGTACGTCGAACTTGGAACAAGCATGAAGAAATTAACGATCCTTCTTTATCTTTTAAGTTGTTCTGCCGGATCGGTCGCTCAAGACCTTTGGTCTCTACCGGAACCCAATGAAAAAAATGGGATAAGTTCTTTTAGACTCGTTGAGAATGATTCTGATCTACTTCATGGCCTATTAGAAGTAGAAGGCGCTCTGGTGGGATCCTCACGGACAGAAAAAGATTGCAGTCAGTTTGATAATGATCGAGTGACATTGTTTCTTCGGCCCGAACCAAGGAATCCCTTAAATATGATTAAAAATGGATCTAATTCTATCGTTGATCAGAGATTTCTCGATGAAAAATATGAATCGGAATTTGAAGAAGGGGGAGGAGTCCTCAACCCGAAACAGATAGAGGAGGATTTATTCAACCAGATAGTTTGGGCCCCTAGAATATGGCGCCCTTGGGGCTTTTTATTTGATTGTATTGAAAGATCCAATGAATTGGGATTTCCCTATTGGGAGAAGTCATTTCGGGACAAGCAGATCATTTATGATGAAGAGGATGAGCTTCAAGAGAACGATTCGGAGTTCTTGCAGGGTGAAACGATGCAGTACCAGACACGATATAGGTCTTCCAAAGAACAAGGCGTTTTTCGAATAAGCCAATTCATTTGGGAACCCGAGGATCCACTCTTTTTGCTATTCAAAGATGATACTTGTGGTTCTGTGTTTTCACATCGAGAATTCTTTGCAGATGAAGAGATGTCAAGGATACTTCTGACTTCCCAAACAGAAAAACAATATTGGAAATATATAAATCAACCCTGGTTTATGAAGAATACACAAGAAAAGCATTTTGAATTGTTGATTCATCGACAGAGATGGCTTAGAACCAATAGTTCATTTTCGAATGGATTTTTCCGTTCTAATACTCTATTGGAGAGTTATCAATATTTATCAAATCTTTTTCTATCTAATGGAACGCTATTGGATGAAATGACAAAGACATTGTTGAGAAAACAATGGCTTTTCCCGGACGAGATGGTTGTTGGTATCTCTTCCAATAACGAATCTTAACCGAATAACTAAATAAAATAGATACTTTCTTTCTCTTCGTCTCAAATTGATATAATTGATATTAGGGGATCTTCTGAAACATCCCCTAATATCAATTAATACTAAACATTCTTGTTGACTGAGACTAACTCTAATTGTCTTGTTCTGAAGTAAACAAAGAGATCTACGGGATGGTTTGTCTTATTAAGATATTCAGGACCAATAAGTACTGAATTCTCTTTCTTTTAGGATAGGTCCTGAAAGGAAAAGGAAGGTTGGCATGCCAACAGGCGTCTTTTATGGAATTAACCCAACCTGAAAGTATAGTACCCACTTTTTGGAATGTGCGGGGTCAAAGTAATTGATTGAATAGGTAAGTCGCCAATCTCTAAAACAGACTATGCAATGTCCTTTATCCGTTGGTTTACGGGTGGGCATTTTACTAGAGGTTTCTATTGTAACCCTGTGTGATTCCTGTTCCAGCATATAATTGGGCAGGTGCAGGGCGGACTATTTCAAAAAGGACTCTCCATTCATTAGATGCAGAAAATCATCAAAATTTCGTGACCCGCTGGCGAACTTAATCCAATTCAATAAGAGATCTCAATATTATGCCTTGAAGAGGACTCGAACCTCCACGCTGTTTAGCACGAGATTTTGAGTCTCGCGTGTCTACCATTTCACCACCAAGGCATATTCAAAGTGAATTGTATTCCATA